TCGGATCTTTAGCAGGTCTATTGATAGAAATCAATCGTTTTTTCCCGGATGCGTTAACATTCCCCTTTTTTTCATTCTAGTTATTTACATGGTAAAGGGGTAATGAATGAAGATTAGAGATAGGATTCACTATCTGTGACTAATACCCCGCCCTTTCTCCCTTTAACCTTATAAAAGGGAGAAAGAAAAAAGGATTCAACCTCAGCAAAGTTTGGGCTCAAGCTCGAATTTCAAATTCAATTAATAAATAAGAGTGAGAACGGAAATGAAAAAGTGGGTCTAGGGCAAAAATCTCATACACGAGACTTAAACGAAATACTCTACTGTGATTCGAAATCGAGTTTGAGGAAAAACGGATTTCGAACTCTAAAGAGAAATATTAGTCCTAACAAAAAAATAGAATAGTTCGAAATCATTGGATTATGCATTCTTTATTATACTGAATTCTATTTCTTATTAATATTTACTATTCCTCTATTAAATATTAAATATTAAATTTACTGCAACGAAATTTTTGAGGTGTATTTCTAGTTAGCAATTTCTATTTTTTCTTTCTTTACGCTTTGGGTCGAAAATAAAAGAGTTGCTTGAATAAACAATTCACATATAAAAAGGGGGTTCATGGCCAAGGGTAAAGATGTCCGAGTAAGCGTTATTTTGGAATGTACTAGTTGTGTTCGAAAGAATGGTAATAAGGAATCAAGGGGTATTTCGCGATATATTACTCAAAAGAATCGACGCAACACGCCCAATCGGTTGGAATTGAAAAAATTCTGTCCCTATTGTTACAAGCATACAATTCATGGAGAGATAAAGAAATAGATCGAACCGAGCGCGTCTGTGTATCGTCTTTTGAAGCAAGAGTACAAAATATATTATACATATATTTCATTATATGCCTAGCAATAGATAATAATTCTACTATACAGATATAGAATTCTATTCTATATATTTCTATTAGAATAAAAAAAAGAAAGAATATTAGAATAGAATAGATAAAACAAGGATTTACGACTAGAAGCTATATAAAATAGAAATGTATAATAATATAAGATAGGCGATAAGCGCATAAAAAAAATAGAAATATATAACATATATAAAATAAACAAATTCAAATTAAAGAAAAGAATAAAAAAACCAAATCCTATTTCTAATTTCTTTTTTTTAGATCTGACCGACCTAGGATTTTCGGTAGAATATTTTTTATATTATAAGTAATAAATAAACTAAACAAACCATGGATAAATCCAAGCGATCTTTCCTTAAATCTAAGCGGCCTTTTCGTAGGCGCTTACCCCCGCTCCAATCGGGGGACCGAATTGATTATAGAAACATGAGTTTAATTAGTCGATTTATTAGTGAACAGGGAAAAATATTATCTAGACGCGTGAATAGATTGACTCTGAAACAACAACGATTAATTACTATTGCTATAAAACAAGCTCGTATTCTATCTTTGTTACCCTTTCTTAATAACGAGAAACAATTTGAAAGAGCCAAGTCGGCCGTTAGAACTACGGGTTTTCGAGGTTTTCGAACAAAAAAACAATAGGTTTCCTTTTTTTTCTTCATTCAAGTGATGTTTTGCTCTAAAAAATCGGATAATCCGGATTTTTTGTTGTCTCGGAATAAAAATCGAGGAAGAAAAAATCTTTTTTTATTGATATTGACTGCCTTTGTGCATTTTGACTACTTTATTATAAATATTATTATAAATATTAGAAAGAAATTCATTATAAATATTAGAAATTCTAATTTTTTATTGTATTTTTTTTTTTTTCGGACTCATTTAGATTCTATCTTCCCTTCCCGGAGTTCCTTCTCCGGGGAACTTTATTTAAAAAACTTCGGGTGCTTTTTTCCAATCTTATTTTTTTATGATCTCATTGGAAATACTAGAAAGACAATTCCTATTTAAAATAGCTATTTGTGCAAGTATTTTACGATTAAGAATCAACTGCCGCTTGTACAGATCGTGTATAAATTGACTATAGTTATAGTACACGCCCTTTTCCGTTTCGCGAATTGCTGCGTTTATCCGAGTAATCCACAAACGACGAAAATCTCTCTTTTTCTTATCTCTATCTCGATGAGCCGAAAACAAAGCTCTTATTTTCTGTTGAGCAATAATACGAATGGTTTTTGAATGGGCCCCTCGAAAGCTTGATACAAATAAACGCATTTTTTTTCTACGTCTCCGAGCTATATATCCTCGTCTAACTCTGGTCATTGAATAAATGAAACTTTGCTAAATAACTAATTGATTTTATTTCTCTTTGAGTTATTTTTCTCTTTCCTCACTGGTAATAACAAAACGGATTTTTCCAATGTATAAAAAGAATTCCAATGGCTTTTGCTACTATAACCTTCCCGACCACGATTTTTCTTTTTTTTTTTTCGAGACATTTTGCCTCAACTCCAAATGAAATAAGAAATTGGATTGATACTAGGTATCAAAAAGAAAACGTAGTCAATCTAGATGAATAAAGAAATAGTGGGTTCCTTCGTTTCTATGGTTCCTTTTTAAACGGTGAGGCCCTCTCTATACACCGGAGCCCTTTACTTCGTTTCGTCAACGTTATTGGTAACTTGTACAATTCAAAATCTTTGGCTCTACCCATGAATTATCCAGTAATAGGTCTTTCACAATGAGATCCGCCTATACAGTAACGGTATGTAGTTTTGAAGGTTGGCTGGATAGCTGACCCTATTAGTCCGTTTTGCAAAAATGGGAGCATAATCGTTTTTCTTTTAAAATAGTACTTTCCCGCGTAATGTATAGCATTTGCTACCAATGGGAACTTGCTTCTCATCTTAAATCAAGCTAATTTGGGTTACACCAGGGGAACCATAAATTTCATATGCAATAGATGAATATGGTAGATCTTTTTTTTGATAGTGACCAGAGCTCTTCCATTTTATCTTATTCACTGGTAACGATCATTGATGCTGGAAATTTTCTTTTGTTAGCCCAGTTCATAATTTGAACGAGTCGCACATACACCCTAGTACATGTTCCTCGGCGTTGAGGACATCCCCGAAGAGCGGGGGATTTCGTGACGTTTCTAATTGGCTGTCTTGTGTTTCTAATAAGCTGTTTAATAGTTGGCATGCTGAATCATTTACATAAGGGACTGGTTTAGATGAATCCTAACCTGATGAGTATGAATTATTTCTAGTTATATAGAATATTACCCAGTAAAGTCAAAAGAAAAAAATTGCGAATTTTACTACTTCGGCTCTTTCCATTGGTTCTTCTTTACTATTTCTACTCCTTCATTCGCTATAAGATCAATAATTCCGTGAGCTTGGGCTTCTCTTGCTGACATAAAAACATCCCTTTCCAGGTCTTCGGTTAGAACCCAAAAGGGTTGGCCTGTTCTTTGTGCATAAACCTTTGTTAGTGTTTCTCGCAAAGTCAATAGTTCTTCCGCTTCCATCATACATTCTCCCGTTGATCCCTCATGAAAAGAACTAGCAGGTTGATGCATCATTACCCTGATGATATAACAAAAAGAAAGTTCCTCGATCTCGCATGATGAGGCGAAGACAAAAGATAGGGAATAACAAGAAACTTGAACAACCGTACGTGCATCTTTTGCTTATTGCATACGGCTCGACAGTGGAATTGACCTTTCTCTTTCATCGAAGAAAAATAGAATCGAGCAGATCCAGATCACTAAATCATCCAATTACCACCCTTCTTTTCGTAAGTTCAAAATACTATGATGGCTCCGTTGCTTTATATATAAATTTCGTCTGTAATTCAGCAATCCCAAAGTTTCTTTTTGATCCTAAAAAGGAATTTTTTTTAGTACTCTTTCATAAATCTAAATATTGTTAGGTTAGGATGAAGTTTGGTATAAAAAAAGTTTGTGACGCTGAAACGGACTCCGAATAAATAAAAAATTGGGAATACCCTTTATCTCATACTCCTCTCTCGATACATAATCTAATGTTTTGAAAAAAAACTAACCAAATTTTTCATATCGAATTCAAAGTGCCATGCTATTTTTACTATTTTTACTTAACACTACTCATAATATATAGTTTGATATTTCTTGTGGTGAAGGCATAGTCTTTTTTTCTCAAATAAAAAACTCATTGGCGCCAAAGCCAAGCGTGAGGGAATGCAAAACGTTTGGTAATTTCTCCTCCGACCAGGATAAAAGATCCCATTGAAGCGGCTATTCCCATGCATATTGTATATACATCTGGTATCACAAGTTGCATAGCATCAAAAATAGCTATTCCGGGTAATACCCACCCGCCAGGACAATTTATAAACAAATACAAATCCTGGGTCTGATCCTCTATACTGAGATATATGATAAGACCAACAAGATAATTCGAGGTCTCGGCCGTAATTTCTTGGGTTAAAAAAAGTAATCTTGCTCGATAAAGTCGGTTGATTAGGGTCAAATTGTATCCCTTAGGAACCGTACACGCACCTTTTGATGCATACGGCTCAAAAAAATGTGAAAAAGAAAAAAATCAATGTCTAGATTCCTCTTATTTTTGTATAGTAGTTCTTTCTAACTTCTAATGAGGGGGGGGGTTGTCTTCTATTTTTCTTTTCAATAAATATGAGTTTTTCCTTATTAATTAATATTAATAATAATAATATAAAAAAAAATAAAAAAAAAATAGAATTTAATTTTTAAATTTAAAGGCATCATAAATAGAATAAAAAAAAATTACATACATATATATATTAATATATTAATTAATATTTAATTTTATTTAATATATATTATATATAACAAGATGCAAATAAAAAAAATCATAAAAAAAGAACCATATGTATAAAGAAAGAGTATTTATATAGGTATAAAAAAGTAAATTTTTGAACTGTTCGTTGATTTATTGTTTCATCGAGATCAAATGGAAAACACGATGTCATTTTCTTGTTCTTGAAGGGGCCTCTTTAATTCTTTTAGGTTTATGCTCTACTCCGGGTAAAACTATGCTCGATTTTTATTTGCACATATAGGTCAAATGCATCTAATACCGCTTATTTTTTTTTCTACGATTTTTTTGCATGACTTTGCCAAAAAATTTCATATTGGACATATTGAGTTCATCTAGTTTATTCGAGTGATGATTATTAAAGTTCAGATGAGTCCTCTACTTATTCCATTTATAATTTTGAGAAATAGGAATAATTTTTCATAAAAACAGTAATTATCGATATATTACCAATTGGGATTTGTTTAAACGGAGCCTGGATACTTCATGTCATTTTAGTGGTTGAACCAACAAGTCAACCATAAAGTATTCTAATTGATACTATTAGTCTGAATCCCCCTACAAATGGATCTAGTTGTACTTCGCGCTCCAAATTTTTGATGATTCAATCAATCGTTCTTGGGCGAAGAGAAGGATATCTCGATCGGGGAAGAGAACGGGGAAAGCCCATATGACCCAATATATCTGACAAGTCGCACTATACGTCAACCCAAGTTGCATCTTCATCTCCCGGAATTCGAAAGGGTACTTTTGGAACACCAATAGGCATTAACTAAAAGAAAAAAATTAAGTACTATATTTCACTTTGATATGGAAACGTAATAATCGGGCTATTCTCTTCATAATATCAACCTTTGTTTTGCCATATATGTCAATATTCTTTATCATGTATTCTGTCTAGAATACAAATACATTAGAAAAGGTCATAAAAGCTAACAGAATAACTAAAGGAAAATTCTTACGACTAGAGTCGTCTAATGATGAACAAATATGGCGGCATTTGCTCATAGAAAAAGGTATCAACCCCCATTGCGTATTGGTACTTATTGGGTATAAAATAGATCTGGTTCTTTTTGTTACTACAAACATAATTGTTCCATTATTACCAATAGAATAGAACAAATATTAACCCTTGCTCCAATCCACTGAACAGGGGTCCATTGATAGTCATAGCCTTTTCCAATGCAATAAAGTTACATAGTGTCTATTTTTAGTTGATAAAGGGGTATTTCCATGGGTTTGCCTTGGTATCGTGTTCATACCGTTGTATTGAATGATCCTGGTCGGTTGATTTCTGTCCATATAATGCATACAGCCTTGGTTGCTGGTTGGGCCGGTTCGATGGCTCTATATGAATTAGCAGTTTTTGATCCCTCTGATCCCGTTCTTGATCCAATGTGGAGACAGGGTATGTTCGTTATACCCTTCATGACTCGTTTAGGAATAACCAATTCCTGGGGCGGTTGGAGTATTACAGGGGGGACGGTAACGGATCCCGGTATTTGGAGTTATGAAGGTGTAGCCGGGGCACATATTGTATTTTCTGGCTTGTGCTTTTTGGCCGCTATTTGGCATTGGGTCTATTGGGATCTAGAAATTTTTTGTGATGAACGTACAGGAAAACCTTCCTTAGATTTGCCTAAGATTTTTGGAATTCATTTATTTCTTTCCGGGGTGGCTTGTTTTGGTTTTGGCGCATTTCATGTAACAGGCTTGTATGGTCCTGGAATATGGGTGTCTGATCCTTATGGACTCACTGGAAAAGTTCAGTCAGTAAATCCCGCATGGGGTGTAGAGGGTTTTGATCCTTTTGTTCCAGGGGGAATAGCCTCTCATCATATTGCAGCAGGGACATTGGGCATATTAGCGGGATTATTCCATCTTAGTGTCCGCCCGCCTCAACGTCTATACAAAGGATTACGTATGGGTAATATTGAAACCGTACTTTCCAGCAGTATCGCTGCTGTCTTTTTTGCAGCTTTTGTAGTTGCCGGAACTATGTGGTATGGTTCAGCAACTACTCCGATCGAATTATTTGGTCCCACTCGTTATCAATGGGATCAGGGATACTTTCAGCAAGAAATATATCGAAGAATTAGTGCTGGGTTGGCCCAAAATCAAAGTTTATCAGAAGCTTGGTCGAAAATTCCTGAGAAATTAGCCTTTTATGATTACATTGGCAATAATCCGGCAAAGGGGGGATTATTCAGGGCAGGTTCAATGGACAATGGGGATGGAATAGCTGTTGGATGGTTAGGACACCCAATATTTAGAGATAAAGAAGGACGTGAGCTATTTGTACGTCGTATGCCTACTTTTTTTGAAACATTTCCAGTCGTTTTGATAGACGGAGATGGAATTGTTAGAGCCGATGTTCCTTTTAGAAGAGCGGAATCAAAATATAGCGTCGAACAAGTAGGTGTAACTGTTGAGTTCTATGGTGGCGAACTCAATGGAGTCAGTTATAGCGATCCGGCTACTGTGAAAAAATATGCTAGACGTGCTCAATTGGGTGAAATTTTTGAATTAGATCGTGCTACTTTGAAATCAGATGGTGTTTTTCGTAGTAGTCCAAGGGGTTGGTTTACTTTTGGACATGCTTCCTTTGCCCTGCTCTTCTTCTTCGGACATATTTGGCATGGGGCTAGAACCTTGTTTAGAGATGTTTTTGCTGGTATTGACCCAGATTTAGATTCTCAAGTAGAATTTGGAGCATTCCAAAAACTAGGAGATCCAACTACAAGAAGACAAGCAGTCTGATACAAAATTTCTTTCGTCAGTTTCGTCTCTATTTTTGTGATTTGACATTAGGGATCATAGAAAGTTTTATTTAATCAGTTGACTCTTTCTTTATTTATCAGGGAAATAATACCCAATAAACAGGTATGGAAGCTATAATCGTAAACCACAATCGAATCTATGGAAGCATTGGTTTATACATTTCTATTAGTCTCGACTCTAGGGATCATTTTTTTCGCTATCTTTTTTCGAGAACCGCCTAAAATTACAACTAAGAAATAATTTTTCATTATCTCGGTTGAAGTAATGAGCCTCCCAATATTGAATGCATTTAATATTGGGAGGCTCATTACTTCAACTAGTCCCCGTGTTCCTCGAACGGATCTCTTAGTTGTTGAGAGGGTTGCCCAAAAGCGGTATATAAGGCGTACCCGGTAAAACTTACAAGTAAACCAGATATAAAGATGGCGACTAGGGTTGCTGTTTCCATTCTTATATGATGAATTCAAGACCGCAAAGTATCTCTGATAAGATACTTTATTTACAGGGGAATGGTATACAAAGTCAACAGATCTCAATAAATACAATCGGATTTATGGCTACACAAACCGTTGATAGTAGTTCTAGATCTCGTCCAAGACAAACTACGGTAGGGGCTTTATTGAAACCGTTGAATTCGGAATATGGTAAAGTAGCTCCTGGGTGGGGAACTACTCCTTTGATGGGTATCGCAATGGCTTTATTTACAGTATTCCTATCTATTATTTTGGAGATTTATAATTCTTCCGTTTTACTGGATGGAATTTCAATGAATTGAATCCACAAGAACTATTAAGGTCGAGTTTTTCAATACAACGTGAATTTTCGGGTTTCTGGTTTATAACCCTGTTGGTAGTTCGATCGCGAAATTTCTTTCTGTATTTCCGGAATATGAGTGTGTGACTTGTTATAATTGATCCTATTGATAATACAGAGAATGAGTCTGTCATCTTATCTTTATAAAGAAGGTTCTACCTCGTCGGATACTCATCCTAGTATCTGGAGCACGGAATATTATGAAATCGATCCAGAATTGAACTATGATTCATACTTAATAAATAATCAGACCTTGTGACCGGATTCTAACTACAAAATTTTCAACGAATTAGATTCTAAATTGAAAGATTTTTCTTTCTGTTTATGCTTATTTTGACTAAAAGGGAAATTAGGTCAATTCTTTCGTATTTTGAGTCATTATATTATACCTATGATGAATAAGTTAAGTGATGATCCGATAGTTCTTACTCAGAGAATCTGTGGGCTTGGGGTTTTTATTGAATCATCGTGGTTCTAGTATGAATCTGGGGTTTCAATTAATTTCTAGGGTCTTAACAAGAGAAATTCCTATCAATGAGAAAAAACAATAGTAAAAGGCCGATTACACACAACTAACAAACCAAAGAAAAAATAGGGAAAGAGAAGATTCAAGAGGCCTGTATGTAGTAATAATAAAGAAAAAAAGGAAGAGCCGACTTGATATTTTGGCATTATCACCACAAAGAATAACTTTCGTATTTTTAATGCTTCGTGCACCTCCGAGAAGATTAAATTGGAAGATATATTCTATATGCGCCAGGAATATTATTTGTGTGTTTCTGCTTGAGCTGTACGAGATCAAATTCTCATATACAGTTCTCAGAGGGGGAGTCCTCCTGGTTTACCTATCTCAATAAAGTCTACGATTGGTTCGAAGAACGTCTCGAGATTCAGGCGATTGCAGACGATATAACTAGTAAATATGTTCCTCCTCATGTCAACATATTTTATTGTCTAGGCGGAATTACCCTTACTTGTTTTTTAGTACAAGTAGCTACGGGGTTTGCTATGACTTTTTATTATCGTCCAACTGTTACTGAGGCGTTTGCTTCTGTTCAATACATAATGACTGAAGCAAATTTTGGTTGGTTAATCCGATCAGTTCATCGGTGGTCGGCAAGTATGATGGTTCTAATGATGATACTGCACGTATTTCGTGTGTATCTCACCGGTGGATTTAAAAAACCTCGGGAATTGACTTGGGTTACAGGTGTCGTTCTGGCTGTATTGACCGCATCTTTTGGTGTAACTGGTTATTCCTTACCTTGGGACCAAATTGGTTATTGGGCAGTCAAAATTGTAACAGGAGTCCCTGACGCTATTCCTATAGTAGGATCGCCTTTGGTAGAGTTATTACGCGGAAGTGCTAGTGTGGGACAATCCACTTTGACTCGTTTTTATAGTTTACACACCTTTGTATTGCCTCTTCTTACTGCTGTATTTATGTTAATGCACTTCCTAATGATACGTAAACAGGGTATTTCGGGTCCCTTATAGAGAAACTTATAGAGAAGATAGGTCATAGATCTTTGTAATCAACCGCTTATCACTTGGGGAAGGAAAAATAGTATTTCATTGCTACAAATGTGTCTTATTAATATGAATAAGACATGTTTTTGGACATTCTCTTTCTTTCAACCCCACAATCACAATATTG